AGCTTCATGGAAAAGCCCTTTATCGGATTTGAACCGATGACTTACGCCTTACCATGGCGTTACTCTACCGCTGAGTTAAAAGGGCCTGTTTAATTCACAAATTTAGCCCACTAAGAATCTACTGGATATACCTGTACAATTATATCTTGTACAATTATATCTTGTATATATTGTATATAATATATACAATATACATATACAGATGGGGGCTCATTCAGGAACAATGAATAGTTAATTCAATTAAATACATATATAAATACATATATGAAATGAATAGTAATATAACAGTCTATGTCTATTATATCTTAATCTTAATGATGCGCGAATCAATGAGTGAAAATTAGAATGAATGGGTTTGACTTTTTCTGTCGGGCAAGACATCCCCTATACTCCATTATTTTGATTATGATTAGATTATATAATTCATCTTTGTTATATAAGAATTGTTATTGTTATATAAGAATATATAATTCATCTTTGTTATATAAGAATTGTTATTGTTATATAAGAATATATAATGTAATGAAAGGTTCCTGAATGAACAATAGATAAATTTTCTTACATTAATATTATATGTATACGGAATCACAAAAGCACGAAAGGTTGTTCGTATCCTAGCATGCATTATATTGACATTGACAATTCCAAAAAACTACTCATACTATGAGTATAGTATGATGGCGATCGGGTGGGCGTGCCCCTATCGTCTAGCGGTTCAGGACATCTCTCTTTCAAGGAGGCAGCGGGGATTCGACTTCCCCTGGGGGTAGTAGGGTACGACGAAAGAAAAGTTGACCATGAATTATCAATAAACCGACAATTGATTCTTCCTGGGTCGATGCCCGAGCGGTTAATGGGGACGGACTGTAAATTCGTTGGCGATATGTCTACGCTGGTTCAAATCCAGCTCGGCCCAAGAATTCACCGATCCTTGAGGATGATATAACCAATCCGTACTCCAAAAATACATGATGATATGGAGGAATAAAGAGTCAACTTGATTCTATTTGTTCCTCCATGTTCTGATGTTTCTAACAATCTGGATCTATGAATTATTTTCAGCCAATCCGAGAAATAAAATGAAAAGATGAAAAAGAAAAGAGCCCTTTTTCATTGAAAGATGGATTGTCAGTCAATTTGGCAATAACCACAGGTTGCTTTGCTATTTATCCATCCATCTTCATCTTCTCTTCTATCTATGTAGATATGTATATCAGTATATCCGTTACAGGCGTCGTATTTTTTTATATGATCTATCTATACGGTTATGGTTCGATGAAATAAAATCAAAATATAAAATCAAAATAAACAATAAATAATGTAAGCTGTACACCTCATTTTCTTGGGATTGTAGTTCAATTGGTCAGAGCACCGCCCTGTCAAGGCGGAAGCTGCGGGTTCGAGCCCCGTCAGTCCCGCACCGACCTGGGATCCTATGAATCGATTGATTCATCTCTCCGCCTTCTGCGAAGGGGAGGAGACAAAGAGCAGTGTCTAATTCCAGGTGGAAGGATCCTTATTTCACATTTATCATCGGGCAAGGTAAGCTCAATTACTAATTGAATTGGGGACAATCTCTTTATCTCGCCCAAATTGCACGCTGGATTCTCGATTTATACGTCTGAATTAAGGAAAGGAAGGAGGATACGAATACTAATAAAAGATCAATCAAAGATCCTGTCTTTCTGTTCTGGGGGTGGAGAATAGAAAATAGAACGAATAATCTTTTTTTTTCATTTTTCTCTGTCTTTCAAGAAGATTAGGTCATCACAAAAACTTAGCTTAGAACTGAATTCGTTTTCCAGTTCACTTCTACTGTTTGGATCTATGACGGATGGAATACTGGTCGAACCTCATTCATATGATATCATTCTATAAAGAATGAGGACGGCGGGTTATAGAAAGGAACGAAAGAGTAGAAAAATATGAGAAATTCAAAGGGATTCTTGGGTGGGGGTCAGGAATGCAATTTTTCGATTCAGTATGGATAAAAGATCTTCCTATGTTATACTATTCAATTCTCGACGATGAATTGATTTGATAGATCAGATATTGTTATTCATGATATTAGAATCCGATTCAGTATCATCAGGATTTAATTAATCCCATTGAATTTCAAAATTATGGAGAAGGATTGATCATCTCTATGGGATTAGATCCCGATTTCTTGCGAAGCAAAATAAAATTAAATTATGAGATTATGGAAGTCAATATACTCGCATTTATTGCTACTGCGCTGTTCATTCTAGTTCCTACTGCTTTTTTACTTATCATCTACGTAAAAACAGTCAGTCAAAATGATTAATTTGAATGAAACTTGAGTTAGTCTCATTTTATTAGTTTAGTTCTTTTAAAAATGATTCAATAAATGAAAGAAAGGGATGACAATTCCAAGTCTTAAATTAAATGAGCAGACTGGATTGAATCCTCGGTGTATGTATCCAATAGATGAGATAGTACGGTGGGGAGAACTATATGAACCTTTCTACCGTACTATCTATTGTATGAAGATATGGAATATGGAATTGATAGAGATCAATTTAAAATCAATCTACATACATACATGTGGATGCAAATCCATAAATTCATTATCACATATTATATATAATATATATATAGATTCAAATACATACATGTGGATGCAAATCCATAAATTCATTATCACATATTATATATAATATATATATAGATTCAAATAGCACTCCCATTCCATCTCTTCGCTCCACCCATCCATTCGTTTTTATTTTGATGAATCCGAAATAATCTAACGTTAATAACTTAATTGTACTAATTCATAGGTTTCTCTTTCATTAATCTTTCATTAAGTTAATAACTTTCATAATGATAATCAGTAATCAGGATAGATTTTTGTTTGATTAAATTAAGTAGTAGAACTAATTAATTTAACTATTGCGAAAGAGTGGAGGAGTAGTATGTGCATATACAAAAGAAAGGCAAGTAATTTTTTTTTTTAGAATTAAATTCCGAAGAAAAAGAAAGAATTGTGAATTGGATGATCTGTACTAGACGATCCAAGGAGTTCTATGGTAAGTTATTCGTATCTGGAAAAGGGGTAGTAGACCTTTTTTCATGCTTGAACCCTGATGGTGAGGCGATAAAGCATAAATAAAATGCCAGGAGTCTAAGGTAAGTATATGTGGATCACCGGGCGCTCTTCTTTTCTTTTATTATGCGTAGCCTCTCCAAGGTTAGGTCGCCTACAGTATAAAGTTGTATCTACTCTACATAATAGCAGAACGACTCCCCCTTTGAACAGTAAAGAGGGAAAGAAATCAAATAGGGATTGTTGCTCCTCATTGTAATATCCATAATGATGTTAATGTTATGGTAAGAAAGAACGGGTTCATCAAAATGAAATGGAATATTTTGGAGGAATCAATTTGATTGGAAAAAATCAATTTTCTATCATTATCAGGGGAGTTGCTTTGATTTTCAAAATACGAACGCGGGAATAATTGAGATAGCGGATCCAAAGGTTAAAGGAAAATGAAAGGTAATTAATTACTAAATTTCTGTGGAATTTTGAGATGGAAGATATGTTTATTTAAACATAAAACGATCTAATTATGAAATTCAACAATTGATACAAGCTGATTACTCAACTCAATTACACTCAATTAGTAGTACCCTTAGAGTCCACTTCTTCCCCATACTACGAGTGAAAGGGAAAACGTAAAAACTACCATTAAAGCAGCCCAAGCGAGACTTACTATATCCATGTGAATCATGCCCCCTATCTCGATGAATATGAAGGAATTGTTACATTATTGATCCCTAAAATAATAATAGGGGAATTGGTGGTGCAGAGTCAAAAAAAAGAGATTATGACTTAAAGCTATTGACAAACCGATCCAATGGATCCGCTTGTATTGTAACAAGTCTCTATTTCCTATATAGGATTGATTTGTGGTGAGGAAGAATTAAGCACAAGCGCAACAGATACACGTTACCCATTGGAAGTATCAAGGGGATGTTAATGTTACTAGGGGAATGGAACATGTCGTAATAGTAAGATCTATTCTTTGTTTTGTTGCGTTTCATAGGGAAAATATATCTACATATATACCATCAAGATGGATAACTGTCTCTCCCTAAGCTAAACCTTACTATCTCTGTTTCTGTGAAACAATTGGTAGACACCCTATTACATTGCTACATTGCGGGGGTTACCACAGAAAAATTAAAAATTCTTTTTTTACTTTCTTCTATAGGGGCCAGTTAACCATTCACTATTGAATGACTGGCTGAGCACTGAAATCCTATCGCGAGTACGGCCTGTATACAAAGTATCTTCAGCCCTCTCCACAACCCCTAGGATTTCCCCCGTGGCGAATCTAAGCGAGATCTAATTCACGACTGAATCAGGAGACCCTACAGTGGGCATTGGTAGGGTATGGTAATTAGGAAAGATTGATAGTTATAGTCTTTCCTATAAGTTGGATCCTCGGAGCAAAGATTTACAGCCCTTCTTTCATAGAACCCGCGTATTTTGAAGCGGATTCTGAAGATAAATAAAATAAAGTATCAACAGTCCTTTTCGTCCACCGGGCAAGAATCAGGCCAGTTATATCAGCGAAGCAGGATTCCGAGCCATTTTTTGTGTTGATCAGGCGACACCCGGATTTGAACTGGGGAGAAAGGATTTGCAGTCCCCCGCCTTACCACTCGGCCATGCCGCCAAAAAAGAAATAATAAATGGGCGTAAATACTCTTTTTGGAGAGGGTTACTGAATCATTGGTTTTTATTGGATTTGCATCTTCCAATTCTGTTTTCCTTATCCTATCCATCTTTTTACCCAACTTACCCTTCCTCTAGTTGAGATCATTTTCTTAGATTTTCTTAGATCTATTGTATAGTATCTCAACATAAGACCTAAAAACTTCCCTTTTTATTGATTGCATTGAAATAAAAAGAAAATAAAGAATAAATTTCCAGTCACAGTCATTTAATACTTAATTGGAACCATTAACTATTTCACGAATGTGAATGTGAATTTACGAATGGTTCTTTGGATCTCCAAATGCTTTACCTTAATGTAATAAGAAGAAAATCAATCAAATTGATACATGACGAATCAGTATCAATCCAATTCCATTCCAATTAATTATAATAACAACTATGTGTTTATGTAAACCCCAAACAGTAAGATAGCTTACACACCCTTATAGTCAATCATGATCCATTTGGAATAGAAATTCATGATATAGCACGAACGAAATATATATCCAAGTGTAACTGCAATAAAGTATGGGCTAGCGAGATTAGCTAGCTTCGCATTACTTCATCGATACAACTCCTCTTACGTACGTACTGCAATTGTATTCTACTAACAACTAAAATGAAATGGTCGAAATAGATCCCTCCTTTGTGTGAATTATCTTTTGAACAACGGAATCAACGAGCTAAGTGCTAAAATAAAAATAAAAGCCACCCGGATTTTTCTAATGTAATGTTCTGATTATTCTGTCTCTCTATCATTTATATAACATAGATATAGTAGATATAGAACAGATCAAATCCCGAATCAATCCATTTTTCTGGTACCTAACCAGATCTGATCATAATATCATAACATAATTGATAGATAAAAGGTAGAAGATATACAAAGAAATTGGATCAAATAGACCTCTCTAATAAGTAATAAGATTCCATAGGTATGGTATCCATAGGTATGGTATCCATAGGTATGGTATCAGTGGCAGAATCCAACTTGTTTCCATGAATGTTTTATCGAGTCATTTAGATTTGCATCTGTTGCTCGAATTTTAGTACAAAATTCTCCTTCTCCCCCCGCCCATACATTCCATTTACATATAACATATATATGTATGTGTTTGGGGTTGAATAAAATTTCATGTGATTCAGTAAACGGAATATACATTCCATCATTGCTAGATCGATCTGTATCCGTACGGTTCGGTAAAGAGTGAGCCAATAATGGGATTTTTTCGAAAAACGGGAAACTAAAGATGCTCCGGGATGTTGGAGATGAGGGAATGTTTACAATACCTGGATTTAGTCAGATCCAATTTGAGGGATTTTGTAGGTTCATTGATCAGGGCTTGATGGAAGAACTTCATCAATTTCCAAAAATTGAAGATACAGATCAAGAAATTGAATTTCAATTATTTGGGGAATCTTATCAATTGGTGGAACCTTTGATAAAAGAAAGAGATGCTGTGTATGAATCAATTACATATTCCTCTGAGTTATATGTACCGGCGGGGTTAATTTGGAGAACCGGTAGAAATATGCAAGAACAAACCGTATTGCTTGGAAACATTCCTCTAATGAATTCCTTGGGAACCTCTATAGTAAATGGAATTTACAGAATTGTCATCAATCAAATTTACAGAATTGTCATCAATCAAATATTGCAAAGTCCCGGTATTTATTACAGTACAGGATTGGATCATAACGGAATTTCTGTCTATACTGGCACCATAATATCAGATTGGGGAGGAAGATCAGAATTAGAGATTGATAGAAAAGAAAGGATATGGGCCCGTGTAAGCAGGAAACAAAAAATTTCTATTCTAGTTCTATCATCAGCTATGGGTTCAAGTCTAAGAGAAATTCTAGACAATGTTTGCTACCCTGAAATTTTCTTGTCTTTCCCAAACGAGAAGGAGAAAAAAAAGATTGGTTCAAAGGAGAATGCCATTTTAGAGTTTTATCAAAAATTTGCTTGTGTAGGCGGTGATCCGGTGTTTTCTGAGTCCTTATGTAAAGAATTACAAAAGAAATTTTTTCAACAAAGATGTGAATTAGGAAGGATTGGCCGACGGAATATGAACCAGAGACTGAATCTTGATATACCCCAGAACAATACGTTTTTGTTACCACGGGATGTATTGGCTGCTGCCGATCATTTGATCGGAATGAAATTTGGAATGGGTACACTCGACGATATGAATCACTTGAAAAATAAACGTATTCGTTCTGTAGCGGATCTGTTACAGGATCAATTCGGATTGGCTTTGGTTCGCTTGGAAAATGTGGTTCGGGGAACTATATGTGGAGCAATTCGGCATAAATTAATACCGACTCCTCGTAATTTGGTAACTTCAACTCCATTAACAACAACTTATGAATCATTTTTCGGCCTACACCCTTTATCTCAAGTCTTGGATCGAACTAATCCATTGACACAAATAGTTCATGGGCGAAAATCGAGTTATTTGGGTCCTGGGGGATTGACAGGACGAACTGCTAGTTTTCGTATACGAGATATCCATCCTAGTCACTATGGACGTATTTGCCCAATTGATACGTCCGAGGGAATCAATGTTGGACTTATTGGGTCCTTAGCTATTCATGCAAGGGTTGGTGATTGGGGGTCTATAGAGACCCCATTTTATGAAATATCTGAGAGATCAAAAGAAGAACAGATGGTTTATTTATCCCCGAGTAGAGATGAATACTATATGGTGGCGGCGGGAAATTCTTTGGCGTTGACTCGGGGTATTCAGGAAGAAGAAGTTGGTCCAGCTCGATACCGTCAAGAATTCTTGACTATTGCATGGGAACAGATTCATCTTCGAAATATTTATCCCTTCCAATATTTTTCTATTGGAGCTTCTCTCATTCCTTTTATCGAGCATAATGATGCGAATCGGGCTTTAATGAGTTCTAATATGCAGCGTCAAGCAGTTCCGCTTTCTCAGTCCGAAAAGTGTATTGTTGGAACCGGCTTGGAACGCCAAGCGGCTCTCGATTCAGGGGGTTCGGCTATAGCCGAACGCGAGGGAAAGATCATTTATACCGATGCTGAAAAGATCGTTTTATCAGGTAATGGGGACACTATAAGCATTCCGTTGGTTATGTATCAGCGTTCCAACAAGAATACTTGGATGCATCAAAAACCTAAGGTTCATCGGGGTAAATGCCTGAAAAAGGGGCAAATTTTGGCGGATGGTGCGGCTACGGTTGGTGGCGAACTCGCTTTGGGGAAAAATGTATCAGTAGCTTATATGCCATGGGAAGGTTACAATTCTGAAGATGCCGTACTCATTAGCGAACGTCTAGTCTATGACGATATTTATACTTCTTTTCATATCCGGAAATATGAAATTCAGACTCATGTGACAAGCCAAGGACCTGAAAGAATCACTAATGAAATACCTCATTTAGAGCCTTATTTACTCCGCAATTTAGACAGAAATGGAATTGTGATGCTGGGATCTTGGGTAGAAACTGGTGATGTTTTAGTAGGTAAATTAACGCCTCAGACAGCGAAAGAATCATCCTATGCTCCAGAAGATAGATTATTACGAGCCATACTTGGCATTCAGGTATCCACTGCAAAAGAAACTTGTCTAAAGTTGCCTATAGGCGGAAGAGGTCGAGTTATTGATGTCAGGTGGGGCCAGAAAAAGGGGGGTTCCATTTATAATCCAGAAATGATTCGTGTATATATCTCACAGAAACGTAAAATCAAAGTGGGCGATAAAGTAGCTGGAAGACATGGGAATAAAGGTATCATTTCAAAAATTTTGCCTAGACAGGATATGCCTTATTTGCAAGATGGAACACCTGTTGATATGGTATTCAATCCATTAGGAGTACCTTCGCGAATGAATGTGGGACAGATGTTTGAATGCTCGCTCGGGTTAGCGGGAGACCTGCTGGGCAGACATTATAGAATAACACCCTTTGATGAGAGATACGAGCAAGAGGCTTCGAGAAAACTAGTGTTTTCTGAATTATATGAAGCCAGTAAGCAAACAGCAAATCCATGGGTATTTGAACCCGAGTATCCTGGAAAGAGCAGAATATTTGATGGAAGAACAGGAGATCCTTTTGAACAACCTGTTATAATAGGAAAGTCCTATATGTTAAAATTAATTCATCAAGTTGATGATAAAATCCACGGACGTTCCAGTGGTCATTATGCACTTGTTACACAACAACCCCTTAGGGGAAGGGCTAAGCAAGGTGGACAACGAGTAGGAGAAATGGAAGTTTGGGCTCTAGAGGGATTTGGTGTTGCTCATATTTTACAAGAGATGCTCACTTATAAATCCGATCATATTAGAGCTCGTCAGGAAGTACTTGGTACCACGATCGTTGGGGGAACAATACCTAATCCTGAGGGTGCGCCAGAATCCTTTCGATTGCTCGTTCGCGAACTACGATCTTTATCTCTGGAACTGAATCATTTCCTTGTATCTGAGAAAAACTTCCAGATTAATAGGAAGGAAGTTTGATCGGAATGAATCAGAATTTTTCTTCTATGATCGATCAGTATAAACATCAACAACTTCGAATTGGATTAGTTTCTCCTAAACAAATACGTGCTTGGGCCAACAAAATCCTACCGAATGGAGAGATAGTTGGAGAGGTGACAAAACCCTATACTTTTCATTACAAAACCAATAAACCGGAAAAAGATGGGTTGTTTTGTGAAAGAATTTTTGGACCTATAAAAAGTGGAATTTGTGCTTGTGGAAATTATCGAGTGATCGGGGGTGAAAAAGAAGAACCGAAATTTTGCGAACAATGCGGAGTCGAATCTGTTGATTCTCGGATCCGAAGATATCAAATGGGATACATCAAACTAGCATGCCCGGTGACTCATGTGTGGTATTTGAAACGTCTTCCTAGTTATATCGCGAATCTTTCAGATAAACCTCTTAAGGAATTAGAAGGCCTGGTATACTGCGATGTGTGATTTGATCGAAATTACGATTTTACAGATTCAGAATGAAAAACTGTCATCCTATTTAATCCGATTGGGATGCCTCTAGCTCTGACATGTCTATTGGTAAGAATAACATGAAGCTCAGAATTTTGGGTGTGTGGGTGTATTCAATACCTCCAAATGAAAGAGGAATTAATCCATGGTCGACTCCCTAAGAGAGTAATAGGGAATTGCTAGTTGTACCTCGTTAAACTTTTTTCATGTTCTTTCGTGGATCTAGCCATTAGATTCCTTTTAGAATTCTAAATTTCTAAAAAAATTCTGTTAAGCAATTA